CATAACCACCATCCATCACCAATCACATTCCACATCCCACTTCACTTTCAGTGCCTCGGGTAGCCTCCTCTAGAAAGGCATTCCAGCTTCAGAGGCAGGTGAGCCGGGTCAGGAAGGAGTTTGACTGCTGGGATCGAATCGGATCGGATCCTACTCGAAGCACTCCACCACGAATAAGAGTCTCCGGGTTGGATAGGCAGTAGAGATCGGAACTTCTATCTGTAGGGTGGGCTTTCAAGACATAAATGCACTACTCCATCTGGAAGGGGCTTTTTACTCGTGGTCGTGGGGAAAGAGAAGAACCCTAAAGGTAAGGCCAGAAGGGGGTAAAAAATCAATGGATAAAATCCCTTCCGGCGGACTCTACGTCTGGGTCTTATTCTATCTCAACTCGGATTAGGAAGAGTGCCCTTGAACTACCATAATAAACAATACAAGAAAATAAATGGATTCTCCTGCGGAGGCAAAAAAAAAAGGGGGGGGGGAAGGAAGAGGAGATTAAGGATAGTCACTCCACTCCATGGATAGTGAACACAGATTCTTGTTTCATTTTCAAAGGTCGAAAACGCGGGCTGCTGGTGGGGCTGTGCCCATTCTCCCTCTTCTTCTGCTTTACAACCGGAATAAGGAACCTTAGGATTAACCCTACCTGTCGATGAAAAAAATGGATTTGAGAGCTAGCGGATCGGAAATTTTTTTATGAAATGTCCTACTACTGCCCGAGCTTTCCGATCAACCAATCCCCTATTTCAAAGACATCCCCTTGTTAGGTAGGGCCAGGGATCACTAATTAGTCGAATGAGCCCATCCATCCCTCTGGCCTATCATTTATTGGTCGATCCGGCTGGCGGCTCCTGCATCTCCCGCGTCCCGCGGGGGCCCCTTCATACAAGTTTGTTGCTAGGAGTCCCTCTAGTCGAATCAATAATCAATAGAAGTTTACTGACCCGGCTCTTCAATCGACGATATACTGCTCCCTCTTAGTAGCAGATGCCCATGCTTTGATTCGAAAGCCCTAGCCAGCCCCAGTAAGATCGGAGTATTGAATTTATCCTCCATTCATTCAGTCCAGTTTGAACCCGTCCCAGCAACGAACACCTTCCTAATGCAAGGTGAGGCTCTGCCCTTCCACTAGAATCCACTCCGGATCGGGGGAGCCGCTAGTCCAACTTCTTGAGCAGCCGAGATATTGAACAAATGAATTCCTTGGCCTCACCCGGAGATGAGAGGGAGGGTCGATTTTACTCGAATCCTGGACCTGATCTATAATCCACCCGTCTTCCCCAGTCCCCGAAAGCCCCCCCGGGCCCAGCCCTCTTTCTCAACTCGAGTCTTAAGCTCAACGGCTTTCATCGTTGACGAACACCTGCGCTAATAAGACAAAGAAGGGGGGAGTCTATGCCTTGAATGATTCAGTATCAGTAACAACGAATTTATGGAATGAGAGATCAAGAGACGGATAGGGGGGGAATGGCCTATCCATAATTGGTGTACCTTCCGTCACGGAGCTCTCAACTGAGTTGTTTAGGTTCTGGAATTCCATCTCTAGTTGGGTTCGAAGGTTATAAAATGTGGTGCGGGTTCATCTCTCTCGACCAGTTCCGGTTCAAGGGAAGGGTGATCGAGGGGACCAGACTTTAGATCTCTTTCTTCTCGGAGGGTTTTTTCGTATCAAGAGTGTGTTGGGGGGGGGCCAGGGAAGACAGATTGGATCGAGAGGCGATGCCTATGCCTCTTCTTTATCGATAGGATTCCCATCATTTGCAGTCTCCGGCGAAGGAGACAGGGCGAGGCACCGAACATGTTCTATCACCTTCGGTGTCTCCATCTGTCATTAGTAATCTAAATCTGCTTTTCCTATTCACTAGCACACTGCGCGCTACAACTAGCAGCCCCCTTACTAGTGGGGTAAAACGCTAGCGCGCTAGCTAGCTACTTATAGTTATAACCCCTACTTTATTATTTATAGGAATTTTTAAGAAGCCTGCTGAAAAACGGAAGCGCGCTAGCGCGCAACGGCGGAAAAGCCAGCAACTTGTTAGGAGTAGGGTTTGGCTTGCCCCTTTCTTATTATTAGTAAGATAGGTTCGGAGCCCTATACAGGGGGCTGCTTGCTGCTCGCCCCTATCTCTAAAGGGGCTTATGCACTCCACTCGTTACCACTAAACGACGAAGCCGGGAGCGGAAGGAGGGATTTGAACCCTCAACCTCAGCCTTGGCAAGGCTATGCTCTACCATTAAGCTATTTCCGCCAGCTACGGTAGTGGCGAAGCACTACTGAGCAATTCACGTATCACTTGATACGGACGACTTCCGTTTTTCCGCCGGACCATACTCTTGACCTCCGATCGAGCTACGAGCACGAGTAGGTAGGCGCCTAGGGGGGTTTGGGCTGGGAAGGAAGGACAGTTACACTGCTCCTCTTTTTTTTTTGCTTCGCGCCCGATGAGATGATGATTAGTGAGTCAGGTCCAGTGTGTGCTCTTGATCACAATCATTAAATTTAAGGGGGCTGCCCTTTCAATCAATCTCTGGCCGCTCAGTGCTGCTATTGGTGCGAGTTGTAAGGAGTCTTGGTCTCGAGTCGAGCTAGGGCGTGATTTAATTCTCGAGACGGGGGTGGGTGCACCGCAAGACCAGACAAGTGACTTCCTCGCCTCGCAGCGGCGGCATCTGTTTTTTAAGTTAAGTCATTTCCTAACGCTCCTCTTACTCTACGATAATCCAAGCAGCAGCTCCACGAGTCCGCTCGGAACCAGTCGATTCCTGAGCCCGCCGTTGGCGCCTCTCGGTTGGCGTTTTCCAGCCACTAGAGCAAGTAAGAGAACCTACAGTGAATGAATTTAAAGAACCGCAGATTTTGACCGGATTGTACACCTTTGTGTCTGGCTATGTATATGGATGTGCATAAAGAAGGGACGGGGCATCTTTCTCCCTTTTTTTTGGGGGGGGAATAAGATGCAGCGGCACCTCATGAACTTCTTACTGGGGCAGCACCATCCTATAGGCGCGAGTGTTTGGATGCACGTGTTTTGCCTGCGCAGTTAAGAGAAAAATTGTGCCCGAGGCAGTTTACTTGCTTACTTGTTATAGTAATTCAACCCCTTGTGTCTTTCTTGGATATGCTCAGTCCGGGTATAGATGCTATGCCGTGAAATCCAAGAGACGCGATGTATCCTTAGCGCAAGCACTAAGTAAGCAAGCTACCTTGAATGTTCTCTTTACTTTACTTTAACCTCATATTTTCTCTAAGGGGAGAATTTGATGGAGATGTATTGCGGCCTTCTCTTGTTCATCAACTCGAACCCCATTCTTCTGCAGTTGATGTTACGGATCAGCCTCACTCTTTAGGCCAGCAGCTTTGCCCAGCATCTTCTTCCTATTGTCAGCCTGTTCAGCTGACCTCAGAGGATTCCAGTCACCCGGCACAGCATGTTTATTCCCGGCGGCGATTACATTATTTTATTTTCTTTTTCCCAGACTCCGGAAGATCAGCAGTCTAGCCCAGTTGCTTCCCCTCCAGTCGCTTCCTCAGATTCTGGATCCCTCTCTCAGGTTCGTCGATCCTCTCAAGTTTCTTATCTCGTTGAAGGATTTTTGTCTTATCTTATGCCCCAAAACATCGAGCTTACCTCATGTCAGTTCAATCTTCTCTTCTCATGAACCTGAATCATTTGCTGAAGCCTTCAATCATTCTTGCTGGAGAGATGCTATGCAGGAAGAAATCAATGCCCAGGAAAAAAGAAAAAGACTTAGGCGCATTGCCTGCGTGGAAACAGGCCATTGGCTACAATCAAAAAATTGCCCTTATTTCAACTTGACGTGAAGAATGCCTTTCAACAAGGGGGATCCGCAAGAACAAGTTTCTATTCAGCCTCCTCCAACTCCAGGCTTCTCTTCTCGGTATGCAAGCTCAATAAATATTTACGTTACGGCCTCCGACAAGCTAAAGCAGGCACCAAGAGCGGCCTGATTTCATAAATTTAGCTCGTTTCTCACTGCTTCGTTTTTTATAAAGGGTTCCACTGTAGCCATGCGGATTCTTCCATGTTTGTTCGCCGACGTCATGGTCGTTGCCTCATCCTTCTTTTATACGTTGACGACAACATTATCACCGGGAATGATTCTTCTCTTTTATTTTCTTTCATCAAGGTAGCTTGCTTACTCCGTAGCTTGCGCTAAGGCAATGCAATTGTCTTGTACAAGCACGGGGCTTAGTCAAGTAGAACCGCGGGTCGCACAGCTTGCTCGACGCATCCTTTCTTTCAACCTTATTAGCGTTAGTAGGTAGGACGTACCGGTTAATTTCCCCCGGGTTGTTGATGTAGTTGCTTGTAGTTTTCTTTGATTTTTTTTCTGGCTCAGAAGGAACGCTAGCTATATGCTTAACACATGCAAGTCGAACGTTGTTTTGGGCAGAAGGAATAAAAACCTGCGCCAGCGCATGCAGAAAGCTTTTTAAATAGGGAGAGAGTCAAAGGGGCTGGGCGATTCTGTAACCGCAGGCAGCTCAGACCCAACTTAATGATGGCCGCGCATGAGATCGCACGAGACCACTTCGATTATGAGTCGGGGGATGCGAACATAGCGGCCCTAAAAAACCCTCTGCGCTATCTTAAAGCAGAGAGGCAAAAAACTTCCATTTTGAGACGCACTTTCTCACTGATTTTGTGAGATAAGTGTGAAATTCTCCTCCACAAGACTCTTGATGGTACGAGAACATAATTGGAAGAAATAAGGGTCTTAGACCGCTTACAGTAGTTCTACCTATAGAAAAGATCATCAGAGAGGAGACACCCCTTTTTTGATTCCAGACGAGAAGACTAGTAAAAGGAAGGATCAAGAATGTCATATATTTCAGGAGCTAGATCAGTTGCCGATGAACAAGTAAGAATTGCCTCAACAAAAATTGATGGAATTGGACCTAAAAAAGCCATTCAGGTTCGTTATCGATTAGGTATCAGTGGGAACATAAAGATAAAAGAGTTAACTAAGTATCAGATCGACCAAATTGAACAAATGATAGGTCAAGATCATGTTGTTCATTGGGAATTGAAGAGGGGAGAACGAGCAGACATCGAACGATTAATTTCTATTTCTTGTTATCGTGGAATTCGTCATCAAGATGGATTGCCCTTACGCGGGCAACGAACTCATACTAATGCAAGGACTTTTCGCAAGCTAATTCGGAAATGAAAGAAGTCTACCGAAAGCCCTTGGTACTTGTCTGATCAATCACACTGTTCAATAGTTCACTGAAATTTATTTATTTTCTTTTTTATTTCACCGGTTACTAATCCAGTATACGTATAGTAGGCCTCCTTCGCCACTCCACTAGTGGCTCGGCTTGGTCTCGCTTCCTTCGCCCGACTATCGTATCGGCTCGGCTTCGTCCTATAAGCTACTGCTTCCGCCTCTCTAGGCTTCGCTATCGCTCATGACTGGTATATGGATCTCTCTATGTAGCGGTCGGCCTTCTATAAGCTTCGCCAGAAGCGACTAGTAGCTTCCCGAATGCCTCTTTACTTTAGTATGGTCTAGTCTTTCCAATGCCTCCTTCCTTGCCGCCAACGTACGCTACTAGGAGAGTAAGCAAGCTACCTTGCTTGCATTTTAGAAAGGGTAGCTTCCGCGCCCCTTCCTGCCTGCTGAAATTGATGTGAATGATCGTGACAGCTCTTCAAATCCTATTCAGTCTGATTAGATATGTCACTGAAACAATCCGTTCTGTCTCTGTTTTATTTTAGGATTCCGAGAACGAGCCGGCCGATCCTAACATCATTTATGAAGAGCCGGACGACGCCTCAGATAAAGATGTCTCCGACGCGGCAAGAACAACTTTCTCTATTGTTTTTTTTGGGGGGGGCAAAAGAGAGATGCTTTCTATCAGTCAAAAGCGGATGCCGCCCCCCCCCCCATGCTCCCACCGTCCGCTCCCCGAGGAATAGAAAGGGAGGACCGGGGGCCAGAGCTAGTTGGGTTGGGGTATAGAGCCGTAAGCGCGGTGGGGGGGTGACAGAGGACGTGCTCGTACGGTTCAAAGAAGGGTATGATCAACTCGTTGATTGTTGGGAACTTTCACTCCTCTATATTCGAAATATGCCTTTCTAGGAGCATTACGATCTGCAGCTCAAATGGTCCCTTATGAAGTCTCTATCGGTCTTATTCTTATTGTGCGCCTTGTGAGCGCGTTTGGATCTGCGAAGGCAATCGCTCGGATGTTCCCCTAACCCAACCCGGGAACGGACCGGAGGGAACCGCAGCATGGGGAATGTCCGCGTCTCGTCGCAAGGCTCATTTTGAGTTGTGGTTCATAGGGCGGGCAGCTTTATCTGATCAAGGGCCGGGGCACAAGGGTCCTGGTACTATCCAGGTGCGAAGAACCCCGGAGGTTACTGCAATGAGCAGAAATATCACTCACCGGCCTAAACGACGAGCAAACACTCGAACGTGAAAGCAAGGGATCGCCCAACGAATGGACGAGCCCGAGGAGGGAGGAGAGAGGGAGGCAAGAACCATACTTTCAGAGAAGTGGCGGTCCGAATCTTATCTGAACTACGCGAATAACTGACTAAGCCGTGCCATAAGGGTCATTCTCCAAACGGGACGGGGCTAAGCCTTTAGGTTCTTTAAGTAGGTTGGGTGACAGATCGGCCATAGGAGTACTCCGGGAGATAAACCAGGGCAACAAATGTCGAGCATACGACGATGCCGCCCGTTTTCATTTCGTGGAAGTCCCCGGCAGAGGAAAGGGCTGTAGGTGATGGCGCGTTCCGCTTCTTATCTAGAGGGAGGCGCTGAAATCGTTCCTATTGGGCCGTGCGTGGCAGCTGGTATAGATGAATAAAGGCGGGGCGCTTGAACGGGACCTATTCTCTTAAGGCGGGAAAGCTTAATAGGAAAGGGGCCGAACTGACTGATGAGTGCCTTTTTAGTCTTTAGAAAAAGGCTATCATGTGATGTGGGGCTAACATGGGTGGCTACATACAAGTATAGCCAAATCAAGATGAGACGGGACGGACGGTCAGAGGCCGCAGCGGGACTACCATAGGAAAGCCCGCCCCCGCTAGCTAACATAGAAAGAAATCGATTCCCGGATAGCAAGAGTCTCTATGTGAATCTCTTCCAGACCAGGCCAGGCCGAATCGGGCCACCCCTTGGGCTGGGAATGGCCCAGCCCACATGCATAATTTGATGAAAGCACTCCAGTCCCTCGAAGTGGCTTGTCAACCACGCTTTCCCTCCCTCAAAACAATGCTCCTCACCTTTTGTGCCTTGGGTTAGGGCAACACAGCAATGAGTAGTTCGCTCCAGGACCCCACCCCCCCGAGAGCAGGATGCCGGCCGAGATGGAGCTGGGAGCCAACCTATACTTTCCTGGGGCTTGCCTTGAAAAAACATGTAAATAAAAGACGGGCGCCGAAAAGAAACCAGCCCAGCCTCTTCAAGAAAGCTTTGCTTGGTAGGCGGTGCCTATTCACTCGGACAATGCTCTGAACACGAAAGTGCGCAGTTCCGCCCCCTTCTCCCATGCTGAGTCACAGGCAGCGCCTCGGAATAGCGAAAGCACGGACGAGCCACATGCAGGGAAACTTGCACGTGTGGTTCCGGCCGGGGACCCCGGTATACTGTACTAATATGTGTAGGTCCCCGTAATTCGAGTGAGATTGTCATGGCGCAAAAGCAGATATGGTCCGGTATTCCCTTGTTCCCTGTATTGGTTATGTTCTTCATTTCTCGTCTAGCAGAAACTAATCGAGCTCCGTTTGATCTCCCAGAAGCGGAAGCTGAATCAGTTGCAGGCTATAATGTAGAATATGCGCGGGATGCGATCCTTAATAGTCCACTGTTGGCGGAAGCCAATGTCCCGGGGTCCCGGGGACTCATTCTGACTGAAACAAGGGGTGGGTCTTTACCAACTTAAAAATATTCTATTTTAGGGAAGCCAAAAAACGTAAGCGCCCCTACGCGAGCCTTATTGAAAAGGCCCCTTACTATAGAACAAAGAAAGGGATTGAGCTGCGCGAAAGCCGTTGCGCTAACGCGCATCCGTTTTCTTGCTCGTTAGCGCTTTACTAATATAATAGAAAGGGCTTTCTTGCTTGTTTAGTAAAGTCGCGCTTTTTCTTTTTATAGGAGTAGGTGCTTTCTGGGGCGGGGTACTCTTCATTCTTCATTTGAAACTAATGAATGTCGGGGCGGGGGTTTCCGCCTTGTTATCAAAAAGGGAGTTGGGTAAAGCAAACTCCCTCCTTGGACGAGCACGGGGCTTAGTCAAGTAGAACCGGGTTGCGTTGCTTGATGCTCCGATCGAAAACAAATCAGTGGGGCCATGCCGGTACGACTGAATATGCGTTAGAAAGGTCAATCCCTTCCCTACGACACCAAAAAAAACCGGGCCGAACTTCTGCCCGCCCGCTTACATAGAACAATATCGTGGCAACGTAGACCTAAGTGGTCATATTGGATCCTTGGGAACCATCACAAGTACGGCCGGCCTATATTTAAACGAGAATGCCGTGTCGTCCAGCGAAGCCTAGAAGAAGGTGACTCGCGCAGACAGCTGACTCCTTTTCAATAGAAAGGAATAGCCAAACCAACCCAGCTGGCTGGTCAATCTCAGAAATCTTATCGGCCGGCAAAGCGGAGACGGACGACCACGGTCCCGACCTTACCAGCACCGGAGGTGTACTAATCAATGAAACCCCGAAACCAACTTTCTTTTCTGACAAAATCAACCAAGCGTCACGCCATGTTGTTGATATTGATTGGGTTTGAGGGACTTTCGCTGACTGAATCCATCCATAAACCTAGACCCCGGCAACCTTCGTAACCAAAGCGTCACGGCAACACCAAAAGGTCACCTTTGGATGGGGGCAAGGAGGAGCACGTAGGAATGCCGACCACTACATAAGCCACTAGTGGCTGAGAGAAAGCGAGCAGCATCTTGTTTAGGTTGGGCTACGCTTGAAGAAGCCCTATCAGAGAAAGCCATTGCGCGCTAGCCTAGGTAGCTAGCGTTTTTCCGCTGGCTGTTATGTGTTAGTTGTAGCGCGCCTTCCCTCCTTCTCTCATTTCGGAAAGATTTAGCAGTATTTTCTTATGATGACCTGGTCGAGAGAGTACGATACATCGGTGTAAAAGATTGAGTGGGATCTGTGAGGTTGGTTTTTTAGGAAAGTGTTCTTGCCTCTATCATTAGCTCGGGTAGTCCCCGTTTCTGGTGTTTCAGTCACCTTTCAATGGCTCCCTTAATTATGTGCGAGGAATTTCCCTCTTGAGTAATGGGAAGCGGGCTAGTCCCCGAAAATGCCCGTTCCTTTGTCGTTGGGGATTTCTATTTATTTACCCGGAGTCCGCGGGTGAGGGTAAGGAGGACTGATTCTTCCCGCAGGTAGTCTAAAGTTGAGACTTTGAGTGGATTACATTCACGGTCTCTTTCACTTTCCTTCCAATCTAAGGTTCCCCACAAGCACACTTCCAGAATGACTGGTAACGCTAGCCGTAGAAGGAAGCAGAGATTCAGGCGGCTAGGCATCAGTTTGAGTTCGAGATCGAGACCCAGAAGTAGAGATAGGGGCAAAAGTTGCAGCAGGAGGACGATAAACTTTCTGTAGAAGAGTCCTCGGGAGCATTTTTCTCTTCTGAATCGAATGGGCGAGAAAGCCAAAAAGAAAAATAGGAAAGCTCGGGGAAGTAGCAGCCAAAAAGGGGGAGGGGGTCCCTCCTAAAACCGCCCCTTTATAATTAGTCTCGGTTGCTGGAATGTGAGGTTGGGCGTAGATCCGCCCTCAAAACAAAGGGAGGTTAGACATCTCCTAAAGAATAATAATCTTAGTTTGTGTGGCCTTGTGGAAACTGAAGTAAGATCCATCAATAAAGACATGATTAGCAGGAAGTTTTTTTGGGATTGGGAGGTTTTTTGATATTGATAATTATGACCATGCATTGTTAGGCAGAATTTTGATTGGTTGGGATCCGTTGATCCTAAAAGTGAGCCCTATGTACAGAAGTGATCAGATTATCCATGTGTTTTGCAGCTTCATCAATCAGAAAGGGGATTTCAGGGCGTCCGCCGTTTGTTATAGTTCGAATGAAGTTAATCTGAGGAAGGCTTTGTGGGCTGATTTGAAGAGAATGAGCAGTGTAGTGATTGACCAAGCCTGGATTGTTATGGGAGATTTTAATTCTTCTAGATTCCATGAGGAAAAGATGGGTGGGAGTGGGAGAAGCCATAATACTGACCTCCACTAATGCTTGTTA